ACTTTTACCACTAAACTATACCCGCTACAATGCGATTATTGTATATAAAGGGACCTTTTGTCGAACAAGGGAATTGGACGTAATCAAGATAGGATCATAAAATAAAAGAATCATCAAAATGAGAGTGTTGGCATTTTTCATGGGGAAACTTAATGAGATTAGGAAAAGAGGGTTCAGTTAAATAACTAAATAACAAGTTTTATCCTTGGCGGAATTTTTATAGATACGGCTCGACAAAACCGCCGAAATCCTACCATCAAAATTCATTGTGTAAGAATCCACAGTTTCATTTTTTTTTATCGTTATTTCAGTAAAGTAAAAAAGGAAAGTAAATAAAAAAGAAAGAATAATATGAAATTACACTTTGATTTTTTTATATATAATAAGGATAAGAATGGAAAGAGTCCTTTTCCTTTTTTTGTTGCTTGAATAGCAAGATTTTTGTTTTGAAAAAAAATAAGATAAATCATTTTATCTAGGATTAAAAAAAGGGCCCGGCTAGGTACTGACCAGGCCAGGCCATGGGAATAAAAAAACCTTTCGGACAAAATCAAAGCAAGGAGCTCTTCTTTATTTTTCGTTATTTTTATATATTGTATTTAGTACTGTCTTTCTTTTTTTTATTTATATTGTATTTTTAGAGACCTTACTTTATCTAAATGTAATTACGGATAAAAGTTGTATATATCTATATAATAAAGATAGAGAAAAAAGCCAGCGAAAGAAAGACTTTTTTGAATCTTTACTTTATGTGTAATGTAACATAGTAATTATCTTTTTTTGAATTGGGAGAGATGGCTGAGTGGACTAAAGCGTCGGATTGCTAATCCGTTGTACGAGTTATTCGTACCGAGGGTTCGAATCCCTCTCTTTCCGTTAATGGCTTCATATTTACCTTATCTTTCAAATTTTGAAAACCCTTATTAGTTAAACATGTAGAATAGATCAAAAAAATCCTAAGAAATTTGTGAAAAATCAAGTAAAGAAAATGAAAAAGCCCCTTTTATTTTATTCTTCACGCCCAGGATTACGTCCTGGATCATTAGATAGGAATCCGAAGATGAAGAGAGAAACAAAGAATATTACTACTGTGTAAACAAAGAGTTTGAGAGTAAGCATTACACAATCTCCAAGATCATTTTTTTGGAAAAAAAAAAGAGAATAGATCTTCCATTACCAAAATTTTCTTTCATACCCACAATTAGATATTGTGGGGAACCTTAACCCTATTGGGGCCTTTCGCTGGAAAAAAGGTAAGAATGGGCAAATGGGGTGATCCAGATTTATTGCAGCTCTCCAAGAATTTCAATGTTTGAATCGAGGGTTCATACTGTAAGACTTATCTGATCTTATCAATTGTTAGAATTTTTTCTCGAATAAATCATTAATTTTCTAGGATAGTATTAAAGATCTCATCGAAAACTTACAGCAGCTTGCCAAACAAAGGCTAAGAGAAAAAAAAACAAAGGTATAACTGGCATAACATTCACGATTGGATTCAAAAAAGCATAAGCTTCGGGCAATTTGGCGAAGAAAAAACTACTCGAATAAAGGGCAGAATTAAGACAGATACAGATCAAATTAAAGATATTAAGCATAACAGACATTTTGTTCTTGGAGATAATTGCATTTTGATTGAGTTATTGATATAAGGAAAAATAAAGAAAGTAAAGTGGACCAAAAAATTCTTCTTTTTCTTTGAACTTACCCAATCAAAAATCCTTCAATTCTCAAAAGAGAATAGAAGAAATCATACTTTCATACAATATCTTAATTGAATTATATGTAATGATCAATAAATTCAGTTTAATTCTATATCGATACGTATTAAAATCCTATCAACAATCAAATTTATTCTATATATATTTGGGTTAGAATTGACGAAAAACCAATACCAATATTAGTCTTTATTAGTGTCGAATAGAAATCTAAATGGGGCGTGGCCAAGTGGTAAGGCAACGGGTTTTGGTCCCGCTATTCGGAGGTTCGAATCCTTCCGTCCCAGAGCATATCCATTCTATCAGAATCAAGATTGTGTTTTGGATAGAATGTCATTCTTGTTTCTGATTTTTAATGATTCCGAAAAGAATCATATCCCGTTTTTTCACAAACTGAACTAAATCCAGTTGAAATGCCACACAAATGTAACTGAATCCATTTGTGATCCAGGTAAGATGGGATCATAGATCACAAGAGTTTGAATTCAAAAAAGCCGGGCGGGTTTTTCATCATATGCGCATTCACTTCATCTTCATATTGAGGTAAGTTAGTTACTTAGAAAAACCTTATGTCCGTATTTATTTGAATTTTTTCAATGATACATTTTATTTTGAATCAAAATGGGAAAGAAAAGCACCTATATTCCCTATCCCTTCAATGAGATAGCCTGATTATTTTATTAATTCTCTGTCAATCCCGAAATTCTAAGGATCTCTTGAATTCTAAACAAGAGGGAGTTCTTGGTACTAATTGAATTCAATTTCAATCGATCGGGATTAAGTCTCTTAAGACTGGGTTAGGGTAAAATCAAAATAGGAGCACGGACTTAATCTGAACTTGTTTGGCTTTGTATCTAGACAAGATAGTTAACATCGGGTAAAAGAGGATCGATCCTTTTTTTATTTATGCCTCATCATTCTCATAGAATTTGGGAAGTAGATAGAAGTTAATCAGTAACGGAAGGTATTAATTGGAATGTCTGTGTTTGTCCGATTAACAAACAATCAAGTTCCATATATAACCGACGTATTTTCTTTGAACCTTACTTTGAGGTATTTTTTGTTTGGTTCTAATGAATAATTAAAAATCTATATTCAGACAGGAGTGATTCATACATTTTATTCACTTTAGTTTATGACAAGATTACAGAAAAATTACTATACAAACAACAAAATATGAAAATGCGTATAAAATGCGGAAATGCTTAGCTTATATGTATCTATTGTTATCGTTTTTTTATTTCAGTGAGAATGGTCTTTCGATTTTTGTGACAAAGATTTTTGATCCCTTACCTTAAATTATCAAATTGAAATATTTCACATAGAATATCTATAACAGTGACAATTGTTCAGTCTATCTAATAGATACGACAAACCCCTATTTTTTCGATTCTTATTTGATTTTATCACTCAGATGAAAGAATAAGGACCGAAATCTTACCTTAACATCAGTCTTTTTTATCCACTCACGAAAAAAGAAAGAGAGATTTATCTCTCTTATGTGCGGTCCTTATTGTAAACCTTTATTCAAATAATGCTGTCAAAGTAGGAAACTTTTTCAATTCGAATTTTTTAGAACTATTTTAAATGATTTTTTTTAAGTTGAATCTTTGGTACTCGAAGAAATGTAAAGTTGATAAATCAATCCTCTTGAATCACTTAAAGATGCCGATTCAAAAAGAATTCATTTATCCGTTCTTATTTATCTTATTTTTTTATTCAAAAAAAACGTTGCATTCATACAATCAAATTGGAATTCTTGTTGATACTTTTTAAGAAAAACATCTCCCCATATATTATAGAAGAATAAAAGTATAGATTACTATGTCCCGACTGAACCAATGACTATTCATGATTCGATAATGGAATCATTTCCATACCGGTTCCAAATTAGAGGAATGTTATGGTAAAACTTCGTTTGAAACGATGTGGTAGAAAGCAACGTGCGACTTGAAGGACACGATCCGTTGTGGATTCTTACATCCACCATTTTTTATAGGAATGAAGGTGCTCTTGGCTCGACATCGTTTATTCTGTTCCACTAGAACCCCTCTTTCTTGTTGGGTTGTAATGTAAATAGTAGATGATGGAGCTCGAGTAGAAAGTATTGATTCATTTCTCGGGAGCAAGGATCTAGGGTTAATGCCAATCAATAAATTGGAACAACTTCGTAAGTATATCTTCGATATAGAAATTGAAAGGATCCAATTTTAGCAAGTTTCCAATCCAAAATAAAATTGGATTTGTTGGAATTGATAAAAATCTTTCGATACAAAGTGTATCACTATCACGCGGGAATCAACTGTTCGTATGATTCTTTGATAGAAAGAAATCAAAAAAGGGGTATGTTGCTGCCGTTTTGAAAGGATTAAGTATCACCGAAGTAATGTCTAAACCCAATGATTCAAAACAAAGATAAAGGATCCCAGAACAAGGAAAGACCCTTTCAATTGTCTCAATAACTGGATCAGAGACTGAAGAATCCAAATAAATAGGTTTTAAACGAGACAAACAACAAGGGGTTAAAGACCACTCAATAAATGCCTAAAGATTTCTCTTTGAGTTATTTAATTTAAAAGTTATCCAACTTGAGTTATGAGTACAAATGATTTTTCCTTTTTAAGGAAGGAAGAATAAAAAAAAAAGATTTAAATCATAGTCTAATTGATTTGATGATTTTATGGACCCATTTGCCATTAGAATTCTATACTATAATTCTATACATTGATGAATATAACTTAGAATCATTTTTGCTCGAGCCGTACGAGGAGAAAACTTCCTATACGTTTCTAAGGGGGGTATTGTTCATCTACATCTATCCCAATGAGCCGTCTATCGAATCGTTGCAATTGATGGTCGATCTCGAAGAGAAGGAAGAGATCTTCAGAAAGTGGGTTTTTATGATCCGATAAAGAATCAAACTTATTTAAATGTTCCTGCTATTTTATACTTCCTTGAAAAAGGCGCTCAACCTACAGAAACTGTTTATGATATTTTAAAGAAGGCGGAGGTTTTCAAGGAACTTCAGTCTAATCAAATAAAATTCAATTAAATTAATTAAATACAAAAATAAGGGAGGGAGTGGTGACTCGTATATAGCTTTGTATAACCTTTCTCTACTATTTTGTTTTTCTTTCCCCTTTCTCTTGCTCTATTCGTACCTATTTATCACTGCTTCCATAGAATCCCATGTTCTATAACGCCAAAACCCTATTTTATTGATCCTAGAAATATCAAATTCTGGCATTTACTTCAATCGCTCAGTTTGCATGGAACTCTACT